GCCAGAAATTGACAAAGTAATATTTAAATTTAGTCATCAGAAGAAATGTCCCTTTTGAAGCCAGAATCCATTTTCCTTGATACCTAACATAATGAAGAAAAGGATCCTTGAAGAACCAAAGGATAACCGAAAAGTTCTTAGTAAATACTTTTAAAAAATGTTCTAACTTTAGGTAGAAATCAACTCGTGCAAGAAAGGCTCCATAAAAGGTTGATCGTAAATGAGAGGATTGGTTGCGGAGAAAAACGAAGATGTATTCGTATTCACACACATAGGAATTATATAGGAACAAGAATAATCGTTGATTCTTTTTTTTTGAAAAATTAAAAACAGATCTCTTTAGAGTAATAACACTATTACAATACTCATAAAGAAAGAATCGTAATAAATGCAAACAGGAGGTATCCTTTACCCAGTACCGAATAGTTTGAACCAAGATTTCCAGATGGACAGGGTGAGGTATTAATATATCTAACACAAAACTTAAACGTAAAAATTTGTCCTCTAAAAAAGGAAATGTTGAATGAATTGGTCGTAAATTTTTAGATTCTTTTAGTTCGTTTCCTTCTAGGGAAGATATTAATCGCATAGAAAACGGAATTTCCGCAATAGCTACAAACCCCTCTGAGATCCGTTGAGAATAAAAATTTTTCTTGTGCCCCAAAAATTCATTTTTATTAGAATCATTAACAGAAAGAATCAAATAATTCTGTTGATACATTCGAATAACTAAACGCTTTACAACTAGTAAACTGTAGTTTGTGTCATAACCCCTATTTTTATTTGACAACAAAACGGGCCCGTTTAAACCAAAACCCGGATCATGTACAAGTGCATAAATATATTCCTGAAAGATAAGTGGATATACAAATTCGTCTTGCCAAGATCTATCTAGTTCTAAATATCCTTGGAATTCCTCCATTTAAAATGAGACCGGAAACGAAAAGAAAAGTCGAGGGTTTCTTGGGTTATAAAATGATACATAGTGCGATACAGTCAAAACAAGGTATTCTAATACAAAAGAATAGATACCTCGGAAAGAGGTAAACTCATCACCGGACTCTCTACCTTTTTTCCATCTAATTGGTTTCTGTCCTATATAGATATATAGAAAGAGTTATAGGATAAAAAGATGGTTAGAAATCCTTTATTTTTTCAACTCAATCGCTCTTTTGATTTTGGAAAAAAGGTATCCTTATCAATATACTGTTTCTTCTACACATTCATCTCCATTTTCTTTTCTAATGGAAAATGTCTAATAGTTAGGATTCACAAAAAAATCGGTAATCCACTCCTGGAAAAGCCGTCCCGCATCAGTCACTAATCTATTTTTAACGTTTAATTAGGGCGGGTAATTGTTCCAATTAAGAACATAAGCTCGTTGCTTTTTATTTCCCTACAATTAGAGCCATAAGGCTCGATCCCTGTATTCAATCGACCCAAATTTGAATTCATTTCGTTTCGTTCTAAGAATTTTTGTACCGATCCAACAAGAACGAAATTGTTTAAGAATTCTCCATTTATACGACATGCTCTTTTTTCCACTCATTCCTTTCAGGATCAGTCGTGGTCTTACAAACTCTACCGATGGTGTGGACGAATCCCTTGCTTCATCCAAATGTGTAAAAGGCCCTAGCCGCACTTAAAAGCCGAGTACTCTACCATTGAGTTAGCAACCCAAAGAAAGTATAGTATATAGATACAATCGAAATCAAAATAACGAAATTAGATAAGCCAAGCAAAACGGTGAATTAGCAAAAAAGAAAAAAAGATCAACTGACAATACAAGAAAATTTCAAATAAAAAACTAGACTGTTTCTTAGATATTTTCATCCATTATAGATATATATTCTATTTTTTTCTCTATCTTTCTATCTCTATATTTTCAGCTATTCTTTTTTTTTATTATCTATACGTTTCTTTATAAGCAGTTTTGTATCACAACAAATTCAACAAATCTTTGAATAAAGTAAAAAACAAATTACACTTGAATTATATTTGTTCACTACACTCTTGTCAATATGTTCAATATGTATGTTAAAAAAAAAAAGAATAAATATTATAGAATAGAGAACGAAAAATCTAAATTATAAAAATGACATTTAAAATTTAAGATAAGAAAATAATCAATTGAACAAAAAGAAAAAGAACTTGTGTTGGATTGGCACTATCTAAATTAGCTAAATAAGGTAGATGATTAGAAAAGAATGTAAGAAGTAGAAAAAATTTCAAAAAATATACGTCAAATAATTAATTCTTTTTGCGTATAGTTCCAAAGAAAACCATCTAATTGAAATGAATGTCATAATTGTTTATTGCTAGCTCCAATTCCTACCGTTAGTTATTTGGTCAATATAAAACTTGCTTGATTTATTCACTTGATCCTTTTTTCTAGACATCTTATATCAAAAATTTTGATTTTGATCAATCAGTAAAGGAGACACAGCCTCCTACGAGAACAATACAAAATAGGTATGAATAGAACAAAAGGGGCGGGAATAATAAAGAAAGGATTCTATCAAACTATATATGAATCGCTCAAGTCCCTTTCTGTATTTTTTTTTATTAAGTGAATGTCGTATCATTAGGGCGAAGTTCTTTAAAAACCTCTGCCTTCTTTAAAATATCATAAACAGTTCCAGTAGGTTGAGCGCCCCTTTCAAGAAAATATAGAATAGCGGGAACGTTTAAATAAGTTTGATTCTTTATCGGATCATAAAAACCAACTTTCCGAAAATCTCTTCCTTCTCTTCGGGATCGAACATCAATTGCAACAATTCGATAGATGGCTCATTGGGATAGATTATATGAACAATACCCCCCCTAGAAACGTATAAGAAGTTTTCTCCTCGTACGGCTCAAGAAAAATGATTTCTTATTCTTTTTTTTTCAAGTTCTGGATATAAAAAATTCTAATGGCAAATAGATCCATAAAATCATTAAATTAATTCGACTAAGAATTAAGTCCCTTTTGCTCTTATTCTTCTTTCCTGAAAAACCACTTGCACTCATAACTCAATTTGAATAACTCTCAAATAACTCAAAAGAAACATTTGGTTTTTATTTATTGAGTAGTCTCTAAACCCCCCTTGTCTGGCGTATTTAACCTCTATTAGAATTCTTGATTCTAATCCAGTTGTTGATACAATTGAGAAAGAGAAGGGCCTTTCCTTGTTTCGGAATCTCTTTGCTTTGAATCATTAGGTTTATACATTACTTCGTTGATCTTTAATCCTTTCAAAATGGCAGCAACATACCCTTTTTGTGATTGTTTATCAAAGACAAAGAAAAGAATCATCCAAATACTTGATTCTCTCACAATATATGTTGTTATCGAAAAGGGTTTATCAACTCCAACAAATTTTCCTTAGGGTTGGAAACTTGGCGGGATTAGATCCTTTCGATTTATCTTTCAAAAATATCCTTACGAAGTTGTTCGAATTTATTGATTCACACTAACCCTAGATTCTTGCTCTTAAGAAATGAATCCATACTTTCTACTCGAGCTCCACCGTGGACTAGTTTAAATTAACTACAACACAATAAAAAAGTGTGGGTCCTAGTCTAATAGAACAGGAGATGTCGAGCCAAGAGCACCTTTTCTATAAAAAATGATGGATCTAAAAATCCACACCAGATCGTGTCCTTCAAGTCGCACGTTGCTTTTTACCACATCGTTTCAAACGAAGTTTTACCATAACATTCCTCAAGTTTTGAACCGGTATGCAATTGATTCAATTATGGAATCATGAATAGTCATTGGTTTAGTCGGTACGTACATAGAAATCGAGACTTTAATTCTATTATTTTCATTCTATATTAATATATATCTATATTAATATATATCTATGATATGCTCGTAATATATAATATATTCTATTATTTTTACATTTACAATAAAAGCCAAAAATACATATAGCGTGTTTATAGAACTCAGAATTTCAGAATTAATGATTTAAATAAAAACGAGCGGTATATGAAAACGATAACTTGGAAAAATAAATAAATCTGATTTTTTCACAAAAATAGTAAACCCTTCTTACTGAGATCAAAGACTGAGATCAAAGGGTATATAATATAGATAAGATAGGAATCTTTCCCCATTTTAATTTTATACGTTACATATTTCTTTTTGGGTTCACTAAAATTTCCGTTAAGTCGAATAGAATGTCTGAATCACCCTTCCTTTCAACTAGTACATAGATTTTTACTTATTCATTCGTTATAAAATAAAGAACAAAATACGAAATACCTAAAAATGAAGTTTCAAATTACAATTACATATGTAACTTTTTGATTGAATTCAATATCAACAATACCAATAAGTATTAAAACCAATAAGTATTAAAATAGACTCTTGTTTCGAATCCATATCCAGAATACGGAGAATTTCGAATTTAGCTGCCTCATTTAAGGGATAGAGAATATAAAATTGCTTTCACATTTTGATTCTGAATGCATCGTTGAAAAGTCTATTAATTAATATTAACATAATTATTAGTATATTTTTTAATTGTTGTAATTGAAATAAAAAAACCAATCTATTAGCCTATCTTGCCTATATTAGATCACAATTAGATTCATTAGATTCAGTTATATCTGTGCGTGCTTTGAATTCAATTCCGTTTGTGAAAAAGATAGAATTCAGAAATGCATCTTTAAATCAAAAAAGCGAAAGAAAACAAATTATCTCTATAAGACTACACTTTATGTTACATGTTACAAAGAGTCCCTCTCATTTTAGGATAGAATCCAGATGCTCTGGGACGGAAGGATTCGAACCTCCGAATAGCGGGACCAAAACCCGTTGCCTTACCACTTGGCCACGCCCCACTTCGATTTCTACTCTACACTAATATTGGTATTGATTGTTCGTCAATTCTCACCAAAATCTCTATAGAATCCCGTCGATTGTTATTAGGATTTTTACGCGTGTAGGTATAGAATTTAATTGAATTTCTTGATCATTACATATAATTTAATTAAGATAATGTATGAAAGTCTGATTTTTTCTATTCTCTTTTGATTTGAGAATGGAAGAGTTTTTGCTTGAGTAAGTTCAAAAAAAAAAAAGAAAGGATTTTTGATCTACTTTGCTTTCTTCATTTTTCACTTATCTTATATTAAAAACTCAATCAAAATGCAATAATCTTGAAAAAAAAGATGTCTGCTATGTTTAATATGTTTAGTTTGATCTGTATTTGTCTTAATTCTGCCCTTTCTTCGAGTAGTTTTTTATTCGCCAAATTGCCCGAGGCCTACGCCTTTTTGAGTCCAATCGTCGATTTTATGCCAGTCATACCTCTACTCTTTTTTCTACTCGCCTTTGTTTGGCAAGCTGCTGTAAGTTTTCGATGAGATTTAAAATATTGTCCTAGAAAAACGAACGCTTTATTCGAGAAAAAAGTCTAGTATGGTTATACTAATAAATGAAAAGATCAGATACATCTTATAGTATTAACTCTCAATTCCAATTTAAAATATAAAAAGTCTTGTGTAGAATAGCCTCGAAAAATGGGAATCACTTCCTTTCTCGTTCTAACAACAATTTCCGTGAAAGACCTTGTGAGGTCTTCCACAAAAATTGTGGGTAGGAAAGCGTTTTTTTATATTTGATAAAGGGGAGACTCCTAGCACTTAACAAATAAATCAATTTTTCTTCGTTTTTTTGATTTCCAGAAACTACTTAAATTCTCGGTGTCAAAATAGAATATATGGGGGAATCTATTCTCTTTTTTACCCAAAAAGATCTTGGAGATTGTGTAATGCTTACTCTCAAACTCTTCGTTTACACAGTAGTGATATTCTTTGTTTCTCTCTTCATTTTCGGATTTCTATCGAATGACCCCGGACGTAATCCTGGACGTGAAGAATAAAAGAGGAGTTTCCTTACTTTTTTGAGTGTCTTATTTTTTTTTATAAACAAATAAACAAAATTAAAGAAATTAGAAAGAGAAAAAATAGTAAATCATCAACAGAAACGGAAAGAGAGGGATTCGAACCCTCGGTACGAATGACTCGTACAACGGATTAGCAATCCGACGCTTTCGTCCACTCAGCCATCTCTCCCTATTGAAAAAAAGTAATTACGAATTACTATAGTTAGATTACACATAACGTGCCATTTTAAAAATATTTTTTTCTAGGTTTTCAATTCAATAATTCAATATACATATATAGATATAATATCAATATGAAATTTCAATTCGAAATTCTTTCAGATTCTAGACTCTTATAAATTCTAGAGAATAATTTATCCATTCTATATAGGATAGATAATTAACCTGAAATATAAGTCACATTTTTTAAGTTATTTATATATTTTCTTTTTTTTTCGGATTCCTTTTTTTTTTTAAATATAAAATAATATTATAAAATATCATAATAGATTATCTTATAATAGATATAAGAATTGAATACATTATATTATCTATATAATTATATTATCTATATATAAAATAAAAAAAAAGAATATAGATTCTATATAGATAAAATAGATAAAACGTTAAGTTAAATAAAAAAATATAAACAGATACAAGATATATTACAAGGGTTATCCGAAATTCCAACTCAACTAAGAATTCAATAAAAAAACCATCAATATAAATAAAACCAGAAATACTTTTCGCGAAAGGCCTTTTATTCCCATGGCCTGGCCTGGTCAATACCTTGCCGGGCCTTTTTTTAATTCAACGGATCATAGGTAGAAAATTTTTCATTTCATTTTTTTCTAATTATATTAATTTTTTTCTAATTATATTAATACTATATACTATAATAAATTCATACTATAATAAATAGATACTATAATAAATAGTATAAAAAAATAGTAAAAAATGTTTTTTTGTTGAAGCAAGAAAAAAGGAATGTTTCTAGTCTTTCGATATAGAATCAAAATGCTCTTTTGCTTATCCTTTCTTAAAAAAAAGAAAACTACGGGTTCTTGCACAATTCGTCTATTATGACTTTAACAATTTTGCTGTTCGACAAAAGTTCCATTTCGATACAATAATCGCATTGTAGCGGGTATAGTTTAGTGGTAAAAGTGTGATTCGTTCTTTAAGAGTTAAGGGATCTTTCAATTTGATTCCTAATACGATAAAAAACTCTATTTCTTAAAAGGAATTAATCCTTTCCCTCTCAATGAAAATTTTGAGGAGAATTTTAAATTCTCGTAATTTGTATGCAAGGATTCATTATTCAATTAAAAATTAAAAAGAGTAATTATTGAATAATTGAAAATTTGGATTATGAAATTACGAAACATAATTGGTTTTGAATTGGATCAATACTTCCAATTGAATAAGTATGAGTAAAGAATCCATGGATGAAGATAGAAATATGAATTTTTAATCGTAACTAAATCTTCAATTTTTGATTTGTAGAGAGGACATTGAAGCAAAAAAATGGCTAAAAAACGATACCTTTAGTTTACTAAAGGCATCAACCGGCATATTCTATTCTTTTAGCTCGGTAGAAACAAAATTTCTCTCCTCAAGA